GTCCTTGTAGCTTATAATAAAGCATGACACTGAAGATGTCAAGATGGCTGCCATAAACACCCACGGACAAAAGACTTAGTCCTAACCTTACAGTTGGTTTTTGCTGGACATATACATGCAAGTATCCGCATTCCAGTGTAGATGCCCTAGGCACCCTTAAACAAGTCGATAGGAGCGGGTATCAGGCTCACCTTATCTGTAGCCCAAGACGCCTTGCAATTGCCACACCCCCACGGGTATTCAGCAGTAATTAGTATTAAGCAATGAGTGTAAACTTGACTTAGTCACAGCAAATTAGGGGTGGTAAATCCTGTGCCAGCCACCGCGGTCATACAGGAAACCCGAATCAACTTTACTAACGGCGTAAAGGGTGGTAACATGATATCCGAGTAACTAAGATTAAAATGCAACTAAGCTGTCACAAGCTCATGATGCCCATAAGGCCAACTCCCAAAGAAGATCTTAGTCCAACGATTAATTGAAATCCACGAAAATCAGGGCCCAAACTGGGATTAGATACCCCACTATGCCTGATCCTAAATCTTGAGGCTCTACATCTACCCGAGCCTCCGCCCGAGAACTACGAGCATAAACGCTTAAAACTCTAAGGACTTGGCGGTGCCTCAAACCCACCTAGAGGAGCCTGTTCTGTAATCGATGATCCACGATATACCTGACCATTTCTCGCTAATCAGCCTATATACCGCCGTCGCCAGTTCACCCACACTGAAGGACCAACAGTGAGCGCAATAGCCCAACCACGCTAATACGACAGGTCAAGGTATAGCCTATGGAATGGGAAGCAATGGGCTACATTTTCTAGATTAGAACATTACGGCATAAGGGCCTGAAATGACCCTTGGAAGGCGGATTTAGCAGTAAAGTGGGACAATCGAGCCCTCTTTAAGCCGGCTCTGAGGCACGTACATACCGCCCGTCACCCTCCTCAAAGGCGACCAATATAACCCTATACCTAATAAACTATTAAGCTAAAGATGAGGTAAGTCGTAACAAGGTAAGTGTACCGGAAGGTGTACTTAGAACACCAAGACGTAGCTTTAACCCAAAGCATTCAGCTTACACCTGAAAGATATCTGGTAACATCAGATCGTCTTGATGCCAGACTCTAGCCCAACATACATTGACCTGGAATAACAAAGCTACTAATTCATCACCTAACTAAAACATTTACTAGTCCCAGTATAGGCGATAGAAAAGACACCAATTGGAGCGATAGAGATCACGTACCGTAAGGGAAAGATGAAATAATAATGAAATAACCAAAGCTCTAAATAGCAAAGATCAACCCTTGTACCTTTTGCATCATGGTCTAGCAAGAAAAACCAAGCAAAATGAATTTAAGTTTGCCATCCCGAAACCCAAGCGAGCTACTTGCGAGCAGCTATTATTGAGCGAACCCGTCTCTGTTGCAAAAGAGTGGGATGACTTGTTAGTAGAGGTGAAAAGCCAATCGAGCTGGGTGATAGCTGGTTGCCTGTGAAACGAATCTAAGTTCACTCTTAATTCTCCTCCAAGGAAATTCATAAAACCCTAATGAAGCGAATTAAGGGCTATTTAAAGGGGGTACAGCTCCTTTAAAAAAGAATACAATCTCTACGAGCGGATAAGTACAATCACTGAAACCTTCTTGTGGGCCCTCAAGCAGCCATCAACAAAGAGTGCGTTAAAGCTCCTCAACTCAAAAATATATGAACATTACGACTCCCTCATCATTAACAGGCTAACCTATAAGTAAATAGGAGAATTAATGCTAGAATGAGTAACCAGGGTCCTCCCTCTGAGACGCAAGCTTACATCTATACATTATTAACAAACAACCCATATACGACTAATCAAACAAGCATAGTATTAAGCATATTGTTAACCCGACAGAGGAGCGTCCATTAAGAAAGATTAAAACCTGTAAAAGGAACTAGGCAAACCCGTCAAGGCCCGACTGTTTACCAAAAACATAGCCTTCAGCAAACCACAAAACAAGTATTGAAGGTGATGCCTGCCCAGTGACCTAGTGTTTAACGGCCGCGGTATCCTAACCGTGCAAAGGTAGCGCAATCAATTGCCTCTTAAATCGAGGCCTGTATGAATGGCTAAACGAGGTCTTAACTGTCTCTTACAGGCAATCGGTGAAATTGATCTCCCTGTGCGAAAGCAGGGATAACCACATAAGACGAGAAGACCCTGTGGAACTTCAAAATAAGCAGCCACCCTATAACACATTCAAACCCACTGGGTACACGCATTTATAGGCTAATGGCATGCATTTTTCGGTTGGGGTGACCTTGGAGAAAAACGAATCCTCCAAAAATTGGACCACAAATCCAGACTGAGAGCAACCCCTCAACGTGCGAATAGCAACCAGATCCAATATAATTGACCAATGGACCAAGCTACCCCAGGGATAACAGCGCAATCTCCTCCGAGAGTCCGTATCGACGGGGAGGTTTACGACCTCGATGTTGGATCAGGACATCCTAGTGGTGCAGCCGCTACTAAGGGTTCGTTTGTTCAACGATTAATAGTCCTACGTGATCTGAGTTCAGACCGGAGCAATCCAGGTCGGTTTCTATCTATGATAAGCTCTTCCCAGTACGAAAGGATAGGAAAAGCGAGGCCAATACTACAGGCAAGCCTCCGCCTTAAGTAATGAAACCAACTAAATTACAAAAGGCTATCTCACTACAACCACGTCCTAGAAAAGGACCCAGCTAGCGTAGCAGAGCTCGGTAAATGCAAAAGGCTTAAGTCCTTTAATTCAGAGGTTCAAATCCTCTCCCTAGCTTTATCTCCAATGGCCAACTTCCCCATCCTAGTGAGTTTTATTATAGCCCTCTCCTACGCCCTACCCATTCTAATTGCGGTGGCCTTCCTAACCCTAGTAGAGCGTAAAATCTTAAGCTACATACAAGGCCGAAAAGGCCCAAATGTTGTAGGCCCATTCGGACTACTTCAGCCTCTGGCTGACGGAGTAAAACTATTCACCAAAGAACCGATCCGTCCCTCAACCTCATCACCAATCCTGTTCATCCTAACCCCAATACTAGCCCTAACACTGGCAATTTCAATCTGAACCCCTCTCCCAATTCCATTCTCACTTGCAGACCTAAACCTAGGGCTACTCTTCCTACTAGCCATATCAAGCCTAGCAGTATACTCTATTCTATGATCTGGATGGGCCTCCAACTCTAAGTATGCCTTAATCGGTGCACTCCGGGCAGTAGCCCAAACCATTTCATATGAAGTGACCCTAGCAATTATCCTGCTGTCTATCATCCTTCTTAGCGGAAGCTACGCCCTAAACACCCTAGCAGTCGCTCAAGAACCCCTCTACCTTATCTTCTCCTGCTGACCATTAGCCATAATATGGTACGTATCCACACTAGCTGAGACAAACCGAGCCCCATTTGACCTAACAGAAGGAGAATCAGAACTAGTCTCAGGATTCAATGTGGAATATGCAGCAGGGCCCTTCGCCCTGTTCTTCCTAGCTGAATACGCCAATATTATGCTAATAAACACACTAACCACCATCCTATTCTTCAACCCAAGCCTGTTCCACCTCCCCCAGGAACTGTTCCCGATAGTACTGGCTACGAAAGTCCTGCTACTATCTGCAGGATTCCTGTGAGTACGGGCCTCTTACCCTCGATTCCGATATGACCAACTAATGCACCTACTATGAAAAAACTTCCTACCTCTGACACTTGCCCTGTGCCTATGACACGTCAGCATGCCAATCTGCTACGCAGGACTACCCCCCCACCAATAGACGAAGCTAAGGAAATGTGCCTGAACGTCCTAAGGGTCACTGTGATAAAGTGAACATAGAGGTATACCAGCCCTCTCATTTCCTAAGCCTTAGAAAAGTAGGAGTCGAACCTACACAAAAGGGATCAAAGCCCTTCATACTCCCCTTATATTATTTTCTAGTAGGGTCAGCTAAATAAGCTATCGGGCCCATACCCCGAAAATGATGGTTCAATTCCTTCCCCTGCTAATGAACCCCCAAGCAAAACTGGTTTTCACGATCAGCCTATTACTAGGAACTACTCTAGCAATTACCAGCAACCACTGAATTCTAGCCTGAGCCGGCCTAGAGATTAACACACTCGCTGTTTTACCCCTAATCTTTAAGTCCCATCATCCTCGGGCCATTGAAGCTGCAACCAAGTATTTCCTAGTCCAAGCAGCCGCCTCCACCCTAGTCCTATTTTCTAGCATAGTTAACGCATGACACACCGGACAATGAGATATTACTCAATTAACCTGCCCTGTGTCATGCCTGATCTTAACCGCAGCCCTATCTATAAAATTAGGCCTAGTCCCCTTCCACTTCTGATTCCCAGAAGTCCTCCAGGGCTCTCCACTAACTACCGGTCTTCTACTATCCACCGCCATAAAACTACCACCAATCTCCCTACTATTTATGACATCCCACTCACTAAACCCATCCCTACTGACTGTCCTGGCCATCCTTTCAGTAGCCCTAGGAGGGTGAATAGGACTAAACCAGACACAAGTACGAAAAATCCTGGCCTTCTCCTCTATCTCCCACCTAGGATGAATGGCTATTGTAATTATCTACAACCCCAAACTTTCCCTACTTAATTTCTACCTATACGTGCTAATAACTGCAACCGTATTCCTTACTTTCAACTTCACCAAAACCCTCAAACTATCTACACTAATAACTACTTGAGCAAAGACACCTTCACTGAGTGCAATGCTCCTACTTACACTCCTATCACTCGCCGGCCTGCCCCCTCTAACAGGCTTCCTGCCAAAATGACTGATTATCCAAGAACTAACCAACCAGCACATAGCCCCAACCGCAACCATCATCTCCCTCCTCTCTCTACTTGGACTGTTCTTCTACCTCCGACTGGCTTACTGCGCAACAATTACACTCCCACCCCACACCACAAACCACATGAAGCAATGACACAACAATAAACCGGTCAGCACCTCCATTGCCATCCTAACCACACTATCCGTCGCACTCCTCCCCATTTCTCCCATGATCTACACCATCATCTAAGAAACTTAGGATTACTAAAACCGAAGGCCTTCAAAGCCTTAAACAAGAGTTAAACCCTCTTAGTTTCTGCTAAGATCCGCAGGACATTACCCTGCATCTTCTGAATGCAACCCAGACACTTTAATTAAGCTAGGACCTTCATCCCGTACGACTAGGCAAATGGGCTTCGATCCCACGATCCTATAGTTAACAGCTATATGCCCAAACCAACGGGCTTCTGCCTAAGACCTCGGCACTGTCAACGTGCATCAATGAGCTTGCAACTCATCATGAATTTCACTACAAGGTCGATAAGAAGAGGAATCAAACCTCTGTGAAAAGGACTACAGCCTAACGCCTAAACACTCGGCCATCTTACCTGTGACTTTTATCAACCGATGACTATTCTCAACCAACCACAAAGACATCGGCACTCTGTACCTAATCTTTGGTGCATGAGCCGGAATAGTTGGCACAGCCCTAAGCCTACTCATCCGAGCAGAGCTAGGCCAGCCCGGAGCCCTACTTGGAGACGACCAAATCTACAATGTAATCGTTACAGCCCACGCTTTCGTAATAATCTTCTTCATAGTAATACCAATCATGATTGGTGGATTTGGAAACTGACTAGTCCCACTAATAATCGGAGCACCGGACATAGCATTTCCACGAATAAACAACATAAGCTTCTGACTCCTACCTCCCTCATTCCTCCTACTACTAGCCTCCTCAACAGTAGAATCCGGAGCAGGGACAGGCTGAACTGTTTACCCGCCACTAGCTGGAAACCTAGCACATGCTGGAGCCTCAGTAGACCTGGCTATCTTCTCCCTACACCTAGCAGGTATTTCCTCCATCCTTGGAGCAATTAACTTCATCACAACAGCAATCAACATAAAACCCCCTGCCCTATCACAATATCAAACACCCCTATTTGTATGATCCGTCCTAATCACAGCAGTACTACTTCTCCTCTCCCTCCCCGTACTTGCTGCCGGAATCACAATGCTACTGACAGACCGCAACCTCAACACCACATTCTTTGACCCAGCAGGAGGCGGAGACCCAGTCCTATACCAACACCTATTCTGATTTTTCGGACACCCAGAGGTGTACATCCTGATCCTCCCAGGATTTGGAATTATCTCCCACGTTGTAACTTACTACGCAGGGAAAAAAGAACCATTCGGCTACATAGGAATAGTATGAGCTATGCTATCTATTGGATTCCTAGGATTCATTGTATGAGCCCACCACATGTTTACAGTAGGAATAGACGTAGATACCCGAGCATACTTCACATCCGCTACCATAATTATCGCCATCCCAACAGGAATTAAAGTGTTTAGCTGACTAGCCACACTACACGGAGGAACAATCAAATGAGACCCCCCAATACTATGAGCCCTAGGCTTCATCTTCCTATTCACCATCGGAGGACTCACAGGGATTGTTCTTGCAAACTCATCCCTAGACATTGCTCTACATGATACTTACTACGTAGTAGCACACTTCCACTACGTACTGTCAATAGGAGCAGTATTTGCGATCCTAGCCGGATTCACCCACTGATTCCCACTATTCACCGGATTCACCCTCCACTCAACATGAGCCAAAGCACAATTCGGAGTAATATTTGTAGGAGTAAATCTAACCTTCTTCCCACAACACTTCCTTGGCCTAGCAGGAATGCCACGACGATACTCAGACTACCCAGACGCATACACACTATGAAATACTATCTCCTCTGTAGGTTCCCTAATGTCCATAACGGCCGTAATCATGCTGATGTTCATCGTATGAGAAGCCTTTGCATCCAAACGTAAAGCCTTCCAACCTGAACTAGTAAGCACAAACATTGAATGAATCTACGGCTGCCCACCCCCATACCACACCTTCGAAGAACCAGCCTTTGTCCAAGTCCAAGAAAGGAAGGAGTCGAACCCCCATATGTTGGTTTCAAGCCAACCGCATAGACCACTTATGCTTCTTTCTCATCCAGAGGTGTTAGTAAAACATATTACATAGCCTTGTCAAGGCTAAGTTACAGGTGAAACTCCAGTACACCTCATCACCCAAACATGGCTAACCACTCACAATTCGGCTTCCAAGACGCTTCCTCCCCCATCATAGAAGAACTAGTGGAATTCCACGATCACGCTTTAATAACTGCCCTAGCTATCTGCACTCTAGTGCTATATCTACTGACTATTACACTTACCGGAAAACTATCATCTAACACAGTAGACGCACCAGAAATCGAGCTTGTATGAACAATCCTACCAGCTATCGTCCTAATCATACTAGCCCTCCCATCCCTGCAAATCCTGTACATAATAGACGAAGTAAACGAACCTGACCTCACTATTAAAGCCATCGGTCATCAATGATACTGAACATACGAATATACCGACTTCAAGAATCTAACATTTGACTCGTACATGGTACCAACCGCAGACCTACCACTAGGCCACTTCCGACTGCTGGAAGTAGACCACCGAGTAGTAGTCCCAATAGAAACACCAATCCGAGTTATTGTTACCGCTGACGATGTCCTCCACTCATGAGCTGTTCCAAGCCTAGGCATTAAAACAGATGCAATCCCAGGACGCCTAAACCAGACCTCATTCACTGCCACCCGACCCGGAGTATTTTACGGTCAATGCTCAGAAATTTGCGGAGCCAACCACAGCTTCATACCTATCGTAGTTGAAGCCGCCCCACTCGCCAACTTCGAAAGCTGATCCTCTATACTAGCATCTCAATCATTAAGAAGCTATGAAACAGCGTTAGCCTTTTAAGCTAAAGAAAGAGGGACACTCCCCTCCTTAATGATATGCCACAACTCAACCCAGACCCATGATTCTCTATCATGCTAATCTCATGATTCACCTACTCCATGATTATCCAACCCAAAGTAATAGCATTCATCTCCACAAACCCACCATCTAGCAAAACACCTACAGTTGCAAGCACCACCCCCTGAAACTGACCATGAACCTAAGCTTCTTCGATCAATTCTCAAGCCCATCATTCCTAGGAATCCCTCTAATTCTGATTGCAATAACATTCCCAGCCCTACTACTGCCCTCCCCTGACAACCGATGAGTTACTAACCGCCTCTCAACCCTACAACTATGGTTTATCAACCTAGTCACTAAGCAGCTAATACTACCACTAGACAAAAAAGGCCACAAATGAGCCCTAATCCTAACATCACTCATAATTTTCCTCCTACTAATTAACCTGTTAGGCCTACTCCCATACACATTTACCCCAACCACCCAACTATCCATAAACCTTGCCCTAGCCTTCCCCCTATGACTCGCTACCCTACTCATCGGGCTGCGAAACCAGCCATCAATCTCTTTAGGCCATCTACTACCAGAAGGCACTCCAACACCACTAATTCCAGCCCTAATCCTAATCGAAACAACCAGCCTCCTAATCCGCCCACTGGCCCTAGGAGTCCGCCTAACAGCCAACCTCACAGCAGGACATCTCCTAATTCAGCTAATCTCTACCGCCACAATCGTCCTATCCTCAACAATACCAGCAGTCTCCCTACTTACCCTTCTAGTCCTTTTCCTGCTAACAATCCTAGAAGTAGCAGTAGCCATAATCCAAGCCTATGTTTTCGTCCTACTACTAAGCCTCTACCTCCAAGAAAACATTTAAACCACAATGACCCACCAAGCACACTCTTATCACATAGTCGACCCTAGCCCATGACCCATTTTCGGAGCCGCCGCCGCCCTGCTTACTACATCAGGCCTAACCATGTGATTCCACTACCACACACCTTACCTCCTAGGTATTGGCCTTCTCTCTACTGCCCTGGTCATAATGCAATGATGACGCGACATCGTACGGGAAAGCACCTTCCAAGGACATCACACACCCACAGTACAAAAAGGCCTACGATATGGCATGGTCCTGTTCATCACATCAGAAGCATTCTTCTTCCTAGGATTCTTCTGAGCATTCTTCCACTCCAGCCTAGCCCCAACCCCAGAACTAGGAGGACAGTGACCTCCCGTCGGAATTACTCCCCTGAACCCTATAGAAGTGCCCCTACTAAACACTGCAATCCTACTAGCCTCCGGAGTCACAGTAACATGAGCCCACCACAGTATCACAGAAGCCAACCGAAAACAAGCAATTCAAGCCCTCACCCTAACAGTTCTTCTAGGCCTCTACTTTACCGCCCTACAAGCCATAGAGTACTACGAAGCACCATTCTCCATTGCTGATGGAGTATACGGCTCAACCTTCTTCGTAGCCACTGGATTCCACGGACTCCACGTAATTATTGGCTCAACATTCCTATTTGTATGCCTCCTACGCCTTATCAAATACCACTTCACCCCAGGACACCACTTCGGTTTTGAAGCAGCAGCCTGATACTGACATTTCGTAGATGTTGTATGACTATTCCTGTACATCACTATCTACTGATGAGGATCCTACTCTTCTAGTATATTAATTACAATCGACTTCCAATCCTTAGAATCTGGTTTAAACCCAGAGAAGAGTAATAAACATAATCCTATTCATGATAACCTTATCCCTGGCCCTTAGCATCATCCTAACCGCACTAAACTTCTGATTAGCCCAAATAAACCCAGACTCAGAGAAACTATCTCCCTACGAATGTGGATTCGACCCCCTTGGATCTGCTCGCCTGCCATTTTCAATTCGATTCTTCCTAGTAGCTATCCTATTCCTACTGTTCGACCTAGAAATCGCCCTACTCCTACCACTACCCTGAGCTATTCAGCTTCAAACCCCTACCACTACACTACTATGAGCTTCCATTCTCATCCTCCTTCTCACCCTAGGGTTAATTTATGAATGATTCCAAGGAGGACTAGAATGAGCAGAATAACAGAAAGTTAGTCTAATTAAGACAGTTGATTTCGACTCAACAAATTATAGTACTCACCCTATAACTTTCTTTATGTCCTCACTACACCTAAGCTTTTACGCAGCTTTCACCCTAACCAGTCTGGGCCTAGCCTTCCACCGGACACACCTAATCTCAGCCCTTCTGTGCTTAGAAGGCATAATACTATCAATATACGTCGCCCTGACTATATGACCCATCCAAACTCAAACATCATCTCACACTATTATCCCTATTCTAATGCTCACCTTTGCCGCCTGTGAAGCAGGCACAGGACTAGCACTGCTAGTCGCCTCCACTCGGACCCATGGCTCCGACCACCTACACAACTTCAACCTCCTACGATGCTAAAAATCATAATCCCAACTATTATACTCCTCCCACTGACCTTCCTATCCCCCCACAAACACCTATGGACTAATACAACCATGTACAGCCTACTAATCGCCACCGTTAGCCTACAATGACTGGTCCCAACGTACTACCCAGGCAAAGGCCTAACCCCATGAACCTCCATCGACCAAATCTCTTCCCCCCTACTAGTCCTATCATGCTGACTTCTACCCCTCATGATCATAGCTAGCCAAAACCACCTAGAACAAGAACCAGCAATTCGAAAACGAATCTTCCTCACAACAATAATCCTAGCCCAACCGTTCATCCTCCTAGCTTTCTCAGCCTCAGAACTAATACTATTTTACATTGCATTTGAAGCCACTCTAATTCCTACCCTAATCCTAATTACCCGATGAGGAAGCCAACCAGAACGACTAAATGCTGGCATCTACCTACTATTCTACACACTTGCCAGCTCACTCCCACTGCTCATTGCCATCCTGCACCTACACAATCAAATCGGAACTCTCTACTTCCCCATACTAAAACTCTCCCACCCAACAGTATCCACTTCCTGAACAGGACTAATCTCCGGCCTAGCCCTCCTACTGGCCTTCATAGTAAAAGCCCCTCTATACGGCCTCCACCTATGACTCCCCAAAGCCCATGTAGAAGCCCCAATCGCTGGCTCTATGCTACTAGCTGCCCTTCTACTAAAACTAGGAGGCTATGGCATTATACGAGTCACCGTCCTAGTAAGCCCCTCACTAAACAACCTGCACTACCCCTTCATCACCCTAGCACTCTGAGGAGCACTAATAACCAGCGCTATCTGCCTACGACAAATCGACCTAAAAGCACTAATTGCCTACTCCTCTGTCAGCCATATAGGCCTGGTAGTCGCTGCAACCATGATCCAAACACAATGAGCATTTTCAGGCGCCATAATCCTCATAATCTCCCATGGATTAACCTCCTCAATACTATTCTGCCTAGCTAATACCAACTACGAACGAACACACAGCCGAATCCTATTACTTACACGAGGACTACAACCCCTCCTGCCACTAATGGCCATCTGATGACTTCTAGCCAACCTAACCAACATAGCACTACCTCCAACAACCAACCTGATAGCAGAACTAACCATTGTAGTCGCCCTATTCAACTGATCCTCACTAACCCTAATCCTAACAGGTACTGCAATCCTACTAACCGCCTCCTACACTCTTTACATACTCATCATAACACAACGAGGGACTCTCCCCTCCCATATCACATCCATCCAAAACTCATCCACACGAGAACACCTCCTCATATCCCTACACATAATCCCTATACTCCTCCTAATTCTCAAACCAGAACTTATTTCAGGAGTCCCCATATAGCAAGTATAGTTTAAACCAAAACATTAGACTGTGATTCTAATAATAGAAGTTAAATTCTTCTTACCTGCCGAGGGGGGTTTAACCAACAAGAACTGCTAATTCCTGTATCTGAGTCTGAAACCTCAGCCCCCTTACTTTCAAAGGATAGTAGTAATCCAATGGTCTTAGGAACCAGCTACCTTGGTGCAAATCCAAGTGAAAGTAATGGACCAATCAATAGTCCTAAACACATTCATACTCCTGACCTTAGCAACCCTCTCCACACCAATCATCTTTCCCCTACTCTCCGACAGCCTAAAAAACACCCCAACCATTATCACAAACACTGTTAAAACCTCCTTCCTACTAAGCCTAGTCCCTATGACCATTTTCATTCATTCAGGAACAGAAAGCCTAGTCACCTTCTGAGAATGGAAGTTTATCATAAACTTTAAAATCCCAATCAGCCTAAAAATAGACTTCTACTCACTGACATTCTTCCCTATTGCCCTATTCGTCTCATGATCCATCCTCCAATTCGCAACATGATATATGGCTTCAGACCCGTACATCACAAAATTCTTTACCTACCTCCTATTCTTCCTAATTGCAATACTCATCCTAATCGTCTCCAACAACCTATTCCTACTGTTCATCGGATGAGAAGGGGTGGGAATTATATCGTTCCTCCTAATTAGCTGATGATACGGACGAGCGGAAGCTAACACCGCTGCCCTTCAAGCCGTACTATACAACCGAGTGGGGGACATTGGACTCATCCTGTGCATAGCATGACTAGCCTCTACCATAAACACATGAGAAATCCAACAAGTCTCTCTTCCAGACAAAACCCCTACACTTCCACTCCTAGGACTAATCCTGGCCGCAACAGGGAAATCCGCCCAATTTGGCCTCCATCCCTGACTGCCCGCCGCCATAGAAGGACCAACCCCAGTTTCCGCCCTACTCCACTCCAGCACAATGGTAGTAGCTGGAATTTTCCTACTAATCCGAACCCACCCACTATTCAACTCTAACCAAACTGCCCTATCCCTTTGCCTATGCTTAGGAGCCATGTCAACACTATTTGCCGCCACCTGCGCCCTCACACAAAACGATATCAAAAAAATCATTGCCTTCTCCACATCGAGCCAACTGGGCCTAATGATGGTCACCATTGGTCTGAACCTTCCACAGCTGGCCTTCCTACACATTTCAACCCACGCATTCTTCAAAGCCATGCTATTCCTTTGCTCCGGGTCTATCATCCACAACCTTAACGGAGAACAGGACATCCGAAAGATAGGAGGACTACAAAAAATACTACCAACAACCACTTCATGCCTAACCATTGGAAACCTAGCCCTAATAGGAACCCCATTCCTGGCAGGATTCTACTCAAAAGACCAAATCATCGAAAGCCTAAACACCTCCTACCTAAACGCTTGAGCCCTCCTACTAACCCTCCTAGCCACCTCATTCACCGCGGTCTACACAACACGAATAACCCTAATAGTTCAAACAGGATTCGTACGAATTCCCCCTCTAACCCCAATAAACGAAAACAACCCCGCAATCCTCTCCCCCATTACCCGACTCGCAGTGGGAAGCATCACAGCAGGATTCCTAATCACCTCCTACATCCTTCCCGCCAAAACCCCCCCAATAACTCTCCCTCTACCCATTAAAATAACCGCCATCGTAGTTACCCTCCTAGGAATTGCCCTAGCTCTAGAACTATCAAAACTAACCCAAACCCTAATAATACCTAAACGAAACCCATTCTCAGACTTCTCCACATCCCTAGGCTACTTCAACCCTCTAACACACCGCCTAAGTGTGACAGGCCTACTCGGCGGGGGCCAGAAAATCGCATCACATCTAGTAGATCTCTCCTGATACAAACTAATAGGACCAGAAGGACTGGCTAACCTGCAACTAATAGCAGCAAAAACCGCCACCACCTTCCACACTGGCCTAATCAAAGCCTACCTAGGATCATTCGCCCTATCAATCCTAATCATCCTCATATCCACACAAAACTAGCTCAATGGCCCTCAATCTACGCAAAAACCATCCCCTGCTAAAAACCATCAACGATTCCCTAATTGATCTACCAACACCATCAAACATCTCAACCTGATGAAATTTCGGATCACTCCTAGGCCTATGTCTAATTACACAAATCGTCACAGGCCTACTACTAGCCATGCACTACACAGCAGACACATCCCTAGCTTTCGCCTCCGTAGCTCATACATGCCGAAACGTCCAATTCGGTTGACTTATCCGCAACCTCCACGCAAACGGAGCCTCCTTCTTCTTCATCTGCATCTACCTTCATATCGGCCGAGGAATTTACTACGGCTCATACCTAAACAAAGAAACCTGAAACATTGGAGTAATCCTGCTACTAACTCTAATAGCAACCGCCTTTGTAGGATACGTCCTACCCTGAGGACAAATATCATTCTGAGGAGCGACAGTAATTACTAATCTATTCTCAGCAATCCCATACATTGGACAAACGCTAGTAGAGTGAGCCTGAGGAGGATTCTCAGTAGACAACCCAACTCTAACTCGATTCTTCGCCCTACACTTCCTTCTCCCATTCGTAATCGCAGGCCTAACACTAGTCCATCTAACCTTCCTACACGAAACAGGATCAAACAACCCACTTGGAATCCCCTCAGACTGCGATAAAATTCCATTCCACCCATACTACTCCATTAAAGACATCCTAGGATTCGCACTAATATTTACCTCACTCGCCACTCTAGCCCTATTCTCACCAAACCTCCTAGGGGACCCAGAAAATTTCACACCGGCCAACCCCCTAGCCACCCCTCCACATATCAAACCCGAGTGATACTTCCTATTCGCATACGCCATTCTCCGATCAATCCCTAACAAACTAGGAGGAGTGCTAGCTCTAGCCGCTTCCATCCTAGTCCTATTCCTAATACCTCTACTCCATACTTCCAAACTACGATCAATAACCTTCCGACCCCTCTCTCAAATCCTATTCTGAACCCTAGTTGCTAACCTACTCATCCTAACCTGAATTGGCAGCCAACCAGTAGAACAACCATTTATCATTATTGGTCAACTAGCCTCTATCAGCTACTTCACAATCATTCTAGTCCTATTCCCCATCGCAGGACTGCTAGAAAACAAACTACTAAAAATCTAACAAACTCTAATAGTTTATAAAAACATTGGTCTTGTAAACCAAAGATTGAAGATTATACCCCTTCTTAGAGTTACCACATCAGAAAGAAAGGAGTCGAACCTCTATCACCAACTCCCAAAGCTGGTATTTTCAACTAAACTACTTTCTGACCACCCTTAAACTGCCCGAATTGCCCCCCGAGATAGACCCCGCACAAGTTCTAAAACCACAAACAGAGTTAATAACAGGCCCCACCCAGCAATTAAAAACAGCCCCGCCCCCTGGGAGTAAAGCATCGCCACTCCACTGAAATCCGATCGGATCCATGACAGGCCAACATTATTAACAGTCCCATTACCCATAAACCCCCCTAAATCCCCGCTCAGAGCCACCCCAACAATAACAACTAGACCCATCCCCGAACCATACCCAATAACCCGTCAATTAACCCAAGACTCCGGATACGGGTCTGCCGCTAACGACACTGAATAAACAAACACTACCAGCATCCCCCCTAGATAAACCATCACCAGAACCAGAGACACAAAAGAAACCCCTAAACTTACCAGTCACCCACATCCAGCAATAGCGGCCATAACTAACCCAACCACCCCATAATAAGGAGAAGGATTAGATGCTACTGCTAACCCCCCTAAAACAAAACACAGACCTATAAATAGAACAAAATTTATCATAAGTTCCTGCCTGGTCTCTCTCCAGGACCTACGGCTTGAAAAGCCATTGTTATCAAAATTTAACTACAAGAACCTACCCCCCCCCCAACCCCCCCCTTACCCCCCCCATGTTTTTACATGGTCTATTTGGGTATGTATTACTTTGCATACTATTAATGTCCACATCAGACATCATATTAATGTAGGATATTCCACATACTATGTAATGCTCGTCCCCATTAAACTTGCATATGCATAACCCATACATGCCATATCGGACAGCTAACCCTCCAGGCACATTCTTGCTTCAGGTACCATTAACCCAGGTGATCCTACCCCCCCCAGGGGACAAGCGTCGCCCAAGATCGAGGCCATCTTCCCTACGCTACTACCCGCACTCCGGTATACGAGGATTATCCCATCACCCTACTGAATTCTCGAGTCCATACGTTTCGCCCANCTCCTAGGTAAAGCCCNTCACCAACAGCCTTCAAGCACCCCCAAGCCAGAGGACCTGGTTATCTATTAGTCGTAATCCTCACGAGAACCGAGCTACTCAACGTCAGTGCTGCCCTCAGCGACCAGCTTCAAGCCCATACTTTCCCCCTACACCCTCGCCCAACTTGCTCTTTTGCGCCTCTGGTTCCTTTTTCAGGGCCATAACTTGCTCCATTCCTTCCTACTTGCTCTTCACAGATACAAGTGGTCGGTGTGAACACTCCTCCCCCGTTTCGTTATCGCGGCATCTAACCGACCTCTGCGCTTATTTTCTTTTCTGGGTCCTTTCAATAAGCCCTCCGGTGCGTAGCAGGAGTTATCTTCCTCTTGACATGTCCATCACATGACTATCGAGCGGCTCGGCTGTCTGTAATGTACCTAGTGTCATGGTTGGTGGATAAGCCGTCGCATACTTAGACACTGATGCACTTTGCTCCCATTCATGGTGGGTCCCCCAGCTACCTATATAGTAGCTGATAGTGTTATGGTTTGGGGGCATATTTTTCACTTTTCCAACTACCAGGGATTTACACTTAAACCTCTGATTTGCACGTTTTATTTTTTATATGTAATTTTTTTTCATCAATTTGACAAAACAAATAACTACATCTACCTAGATTATCCAAATCGTTTATCATTCATTTGTTTGCACTTTACTTTCCTGCACTTTCCCCCTATTTACAAATCAACAAACGTGAACAAACTTTATCATTATACATCATTTGTTCAACAAACATTCAATATGAAAAACCCCTAGATTTACACCCCCAAACAAACGGGCGCGCCAAAAAAAAAATAACTATATGACCAAACCCAAGAAATCACACCCCAATTTAAAATCGTAAATTAAACGATAAAAAAACAATATAAAAATAAACATCAAATTTGATGACAACATAACAATCTTTTTATAGT